GAATTGAAAGAATGGTTCGGAACAAAGAAATGGAAGAACTAGAACCGTATGGATTTCCAAAGACTCCATGGATAGGAACTAAAAACGAGATATCGAAGTAGTTCTGATGATTCAGTATATCATCACTTCAATTCGGAGTTCTTAGTTACTTTGACCGGGTGGATCTTAGTGATGGAATAATAAGTAATAATTCATTGGTTGATTGTATCATTAACCATTTCTTTATTTTGGTGCGAGGAACTTACCATGAATCCACTGATTTCTGCCGCTTCCGTTATTGCTGCTGGATTGGCCGTAGGGCTTGCTTCTATTGGACCTGGAGTTGGTCAAGGTACTGCTGCGGGCCAAGCCGTAGAAGGTATCGCGAGACAACCAGAAGCAGAGGGTAAAATACGAGGTACTTTATTGCTTAGTCTGGCTTTTATGGAAGCTTTAACAATTTACGGACTGGTCGTGGCATTAGCGCTTTTATTTGCGAATCCTTTTGTTTAATCCTATTCTATAAACGTGAAAATACGTACTTCTTTTCTTATTTTATTGCCGTCGACTTACCGCTTGCTTCTTCGAATTATATCAAAACTTCACTCCACTTCTTCGTTGAGACAATACTCCGGGGAAGGCCTGATTTGAGGATGAGGAATTAGTAGATCCACTCGCTTTCTCACTTCCCGTCCTTAATTTAATGGAAACCCCTTTTGACTTTTAGGAAGCGTGTCAGGTATTTCGCAATTGACATGAAACCGGGGACCTAATAAGTATCTTATTGGGAACTTCAATTGAAATAAAATAATAATAAAGAATCCATTTTTGAAATTTGAAAATGATTTCAAATGAAATGAATATATTCATATTTAAAATAAGTCAATTAATAAAAAAAAGAAATCAATAATAAAAAAACGGGACGAAGTGATACAAAAAGAACTCTGTTCGATTTTGTTAGTCCTATCTATAAGAGGAGAGCATATGAAAAATGTAACCGATTCTTTCGTTTCCTTGGGTTACTGGCCATCCGCCGGGAGTTTCGGGTTGAATACCGATATTTTAGCAACAAATCTAATAAATCTAAGTGTAGTGCTTGGCGTATTGATCTTTTTTGGAAAGGGAGTGTGTGCGAGTTGTGTATTTCAAGAATAGGCTGGATCCAACCGGCTGCACTTTCTTTTTTTTTTTATTTATAAATAGGGAAGAAAGGTGCACGATCTCGACGAATTACTTCTGAATAAATTAAGAAATCATATGTAAGAACCATAGCATTTCGTGACTCATTGGTAAATCAACTTTGATTCTCTATCAACCAATAATGTGGGACCATTAACATGGTTAAAGCTAAACCGCCTGAAGTCCAGGCACAACATGGTACTCTTTCTACCACTACGTTAGTACGGAGATGGTTTCAAAATGAATAGTTGGCAATTTATCCGATATAGAACACTCATATCGATAAAATGATTTGAACCATTTACTGGAAAAATGGGTGTCTCGCCCTTTTTTTATCCAATGCTGAATCGACGACCTATGTATAAAATAAGAAGAATTTTTTGGATTTGAAGAAAAAAAAACAACTTTGCTGACAATTACAGATTTTTTTTGTCTGGTCGGAAGAGTCCTCTGAATATTCTGGTCTTGTATCAGTTTCCATATCTTGGAATACGAACAGAGAAGAGAGGGTAGGCTCATTACATTAAAAGATATGGGAATGCTCATAACATAAGTAACTGAGCGTGAGAGCCAAATGAATCGAAAGATTCATGTTTGGTTCGGGAAGAGATCATGGAAGTGAAGTTGTGAAATGAATGGGAAAATAATCTACTTTCATTAAGTGATTTATTAGATAATCGAAAACAGAGGATTCTGAGTACTATTCGAAATTCAGAAGAACTACGCGGAGGAGCTATTGAGCAGCTCGAAAAAGCCCGGGCTCGCTTACGGAAAGTGGAAATGGAAGCAGATGAGTTTCGAGTGAATGGATACTCTGAGATAGAACGAGAAAAACAGAATTTGATTAATGCCACTTATGAGAATTTGGAACGATTAGAAAATTACAAAAATGAAACCATTCATTTTGAACAACAAAGAGCAATTAATCAGGTCCGACAGCGAGTTTTCCAACAAGCCTTACAAGGAGCTCTAGGAACTCTGAATAGTTGTTCGAACAGCGAGTTACATTTACGCACCATCAGTGCTAATATTGGCATGCTCGGGGCCATGAAAGAAATAACTGATTAGCCCTTTTACTGTAGGCATTATTTTTTTTTTTTCTCCCTTTGTTTCCGAAAAAGAATTAAGAGACACTAATGGTAACCATTCGAGCCGACGAAATTAGTAATATTATCCGTGAACGTATTGAACAATATAATCGAGAAGTCACGATTGTGAATACCGGCACCGTACTTCAAGTAGGCGATGGCATTGCTCGTATTCATGGTCTTGATGAAGTAATGGCAGGGGAATTAGTAGAATTTGAAGAGGGTACAATAGGCATTGCTCTGAATTTGGAATC